TACCAAACAAAATTAGAAACTTTGGTTGGATCTCTACTATCCCGACGTACTGTACTCTCTAAGGAACAATAAAAATCAAGGTATTTAATTAGAGTTATAATGCAAAAGGCATTCTATTTTGCATCAATTTGTAGTACTAAACTAAAGTAGTAAAAATCGTGATTTGGAATGAACAAAAATACTTATTTGTCACTGCAACTTAGTAAGACTAACCAATGTTAGTAAGGCGTTAAATTTCGTTACAAGAAAAAGTTTGTTTTGAAGCAAACCTACATAATGAAGTATAGCATAGTGGTATAATCGGCGGAATCGTAAATTCTACATAAGATACTTCTACTTTTAATATTTACTATTTAATATTTAATAGTAATAGAAAAAAATAACATATTATTGAAATCGAATCGAACGATTCGATAAATCAAATCTCCAAACCAACTCATAGAAATAGAAGAGGGTACAAATATTGATTTGATATATTTATGACCAATTCATTATCTCTAAAACAATCAATTGGAGTTGTTCTTCTACCAAAAAGCGATTTGTCAGGGTATTCTACAAATACAAAACCAATAATAGGTACTCGATCCATGTGACTTATGATTAGATTTGGTTGAGTCGGGTTGGAGTTTTTAGCCAAGATCATGTCATGATTTTAACTTCAAAATGGATTGGGTATACATATCAATATCAAAGCAAAAGTATATCACTAACTCTTTGATCATGACAGGTATGTAATTCACCGACGACGATTAATGAAGAAGAATGGATTGGATTTTTTATCCGAGATTTAATAAATCTTAATTGTATCCATTCAATTAAATAAAATTTTTGTTTTCATTTTCCTGTCCCTATGAATCCATATGATCATAGGGTAATGCTTCTAGTTCTATGGACCAACCGACTGACCAGCCACAAACAAGTACTAATGAGATGAAGAAATTAAAACTAAAAAAAGAATGTAAATATAATGTATAGGGCTATACGGACTCGAACCGTAGACCTTCTCGGTAAAACGGATCAAACTTTTTATTATCGAAATGATTTGAACTGTTTCAAAGACCCAACATGCATTTTGTTGCATTGGGCTCTTTCATCAACTGATGAAAAGATCAGTTAGTCCACCATATTTTTTCTTCACCGAAAACAAGAAGATAATGAGATGGCTCCATTTGCTCTGATTCATTATTTGAATTCTGATCTAAGAGCAATACCAAAGTGTTTCAAAGAAGGGTTACTTTGACGTAGGTCTGCTTCCGGCCTAGATCCACCTAAGTTAAAATTTAATGGAGTCTCTATCGTTCCGCTCTAAGAGTCAAATATGAGACTTCTTACACCTTAAAGTTCATAGGACGAAAAGAGGTTATTTTGAGGCCCTTATACTCGTTATGCCTAGCATTGAATAGACTGGGTATTCACCTTATCAATTCTCAAATCAATGATGGGCTCTATTTGGCATCAGAATTCGCACCCGAATCGGATTGACCAAATATTTGTCAGGCTATTGTTCTCTTGTTCTCTCGAATCCATGGAGTAAGACATCGATTTATCAATAAGATTATTTGATTACATGATTGACTCCCTTGAAAAGCATTGGCGCACGTGTAAACGAGGTGCTCTACCAACTGAGCTATAGCCCTTGTCATAGACATTTTAACATATAGATAATTTCTTGTCAAGATGGATATTCCATAATTACATAATAGAATAGTTTTTTTGTTTGGCCGTTTCCTCTTAATTAAGTTAAGGATTGGTATTGCTTAGAAGTAATATTCCATATATAATCCCCGAAGTGATGAGTCTCTTTTTTTCTTTGTAGTGATAAAAGACCTACTTAACTCAGTGGTTAGAGTATTGCTTTCATACGGCGGGAGTCATTGGTTCAAATCCAATAGTAGGTAGGAACTTATTAGATACCGGAATCGATGGTATCTAATAAGTTTTTCTACTCATCTTCTTTTTTTTTGTTGTATTAGATTAGACTTAATTGTTTTCAATTGTCGGAATCAAAACATGCTGTCTAATCATGCTGTCTAATAAAGAACTTCTTTTGATTGTTTCGATGCATCAACTAGTCGGAAATAACATTGATAGCCTCTACTCGTGTCCTAGCTCGTCTGAGAGCTAGATTCGCCTCAATTGCTTGTCTTTTACCCTCTGCTTTACTCAAGTTAGCTTCCGCTTTTTCAAGAGCTTGCTGAGCTTCTTGCGGATCAATGTCAGTACTTATCTCTGCATCATTTCCTAAAATGGTGATCTCATTATTACCTATTCTAGCGAAACCCCCCATCAAAGCCACCGTTAGCCATTGGTCATTTAGGCGTATTCTCAAAAGACCTATATCTACAGCTGTGGCAATAGGGGCGTGGTTTGGTAATACACCAATTTGGCCACTATTAGTAGATAAAATGATTTCTTTCACTTCTGAATCCCAAATAATTCGATTAGGGGTTAGTACACAAAGATTTAAGGTCATTTCTTCAATTTGCTCTCCACTTCTAAG